TTTCAGGTAATCCATCACTATATGATGAAACATAAAAGGTCATATAAAACACACATCACCAATCGTTTTTACGTAAATTGATCTAGTATTGGCCTTCGGTGCAGAACGCTTAATTCTACAAAATAATTTACTTACTTATTCTTCTGGCCAATAAATGTGTTGGCCAACAAAACAATATATAACCCCAGAAAACTAGTAAGGCATACGCTGCCCAAAGAAAGGGAAAAATGGAGGCGGCCCTTGGTTAGGTGCCTTTTTTGTTCGGGGCGCCACTGCCTAAGCGGGCCCTTCCTCATTCGGTCGTTCAGGCATATTTCACTTTGCTTATTTCTTTGGCGGCCTTAAAATGTTGGCAAAATTGAAGCCATAAAAAAAAAGCGCGGATAAGGGATTCGAACCCATATCCTCTGCCTTTTCTCCTGGCAGAGAATTTACCTTTTCGATCCATATCCGCCTTTTTTTTAGTTGTCAGAAAAGATCATTCTTCTTACGGCAGTGTCGAGGTTATGACCTTCTTCCGGTCGTCCGGCAGCGTCGAGTGCCTCTTCATGCCCTCTACCATCTACCCTCTTCCGGAAAACGCTTTGCTCTGTTAACCTTTGCTCGATAGCTAAAGCCCCCGGGCTAGAGCTAAAGCTCTGGCAGCCTCGAAGTGCCCGGGTTTACTCGAAGGCCGGGTGCCTCGGGTTCTTCATTCCCCCGATACCGCCTCGTTGACCGCCCTTCAGGGCTGGCGGTGTTCCGGTAAGTCAATGTGCGAGCTTTTCTTCGAACCTGATAACTTGATGCCACCTCATATACCGGTTGGCCTTACCTTGGGGTTTTACCATTCAAGTATGGATGAAGATATCTCTTTTGCCTTCTTCCATCAACCACTGAGGATTAGCTATTCTGGGCAGAGCAAAGCCTGCTTCCATTTCGATTCCCTATTTCTTCAAACACTTGAAGAGCAATAGAAATACACCCATCGCTTACTTATACACCCATGGCCTGGTGTTTTCCGTCCGCCCTAAGCCGGCGAGGTTCGAAGAACGGGGTTTTTTTTGAGTATAGAGTCCCCATATCTTTGTGGTTCGTGGAAAAAAACCTCAAAAAATAGAGTGCAAAATGTTTCATTTATTCTCTTGTTTCTTCTCTGTGATATTCAGGGCAGTTTGTTTTCTTGGCTTCAACCCAGCAAGAGTGGAGAGATTTTGGCCGGATGAAAACGCGAAGCTTTTCTTGGTCCTTAGGCCGGGCGGCTGTAGGCCATGAAAGGGCGCCTAGCCTAGTCGTGGCACCTCCTCTATGATGGGAATGGCGGGGCTGCTGGGTTCGAACCAGCAATTTTCAGATTATAAGCCTTTCTTTGTTAGCCAATTACTCCAGAAAGCGATTGATTTATTTATGTAATTTCCAAATTGATTGAATTCAGCAAGGATCGAAGGTAATTTTCGTTCATTTATTTATTCATTTGTTTATTATTTTTCCTTCCTTCTTGCGTTTGTCAAAGTAACCCTCGGACCTTGTTGAATTCAGCAATTTTGCTTTATTTAAATTCAAAGCAATTTTAAACACATTCTAGGTGTAAAAAAATAATGTTATTGTATTTCTTAGAGGCCGACGCTTCTTCGAGAGAGATTTACGGCCGAAAATCGGCCGGATTGATTGATTGGCATATTGAGGAGGATAATCTTTATGCTTGAATTTATCCGTGCTTTTGAGTTTCCTCGCCTCAAGCTCATGGTCACAAAAACTGAGTGCATGATTTTCATTTTCTATGATGATTGAGCAATATTATTTATAATGATTCCGAAAAATATTCTCGTAGATGATTGAAGAGCAGATGTTACTGAAGATTATTCTCACGGAAGTTCTGGGAACTGAAAAGGTAATTTCATCACATTATCAAATCAAAATCATTCGTTTATTTATTTTCATATTTAATCTTTCTGAATAGGTACATGCGCAAAGAGCAAAGCTCTTTATACATGATGATCATGATTGCCAAGAAAGAGTTATCAGGGTTGAGTGCTAACGTTTGAGATTATGGCACTCTTTGCATGCAAACTGGGTATTTTAGCTTCTGCTCGTGAATCCACGGAGTCAGCACTCATACTTCCACCAACAACTTATTAACCTTTTTAAACTGAAGGAAGGGTTTCATTCGCTTTATCTCTTTGGTTTTAGTATGATTTTCTCGTGAGCCCTGCCAACAAGATCTAGATAAAATGCCAACCACAACCTCGTGCCAAGCACAAGGATTTAACACTTTATTCTAGGTTGCTATTTTCTTGGCATCAGTCAACCACTTAATTTTCCTCTGCCTTCTTCCATGGGAGATAGGTCACGGATGGCCTTTCTTTGAGTATTGCCCACATTGCCATTAGTGCTGTACTCTTACCTAGGTTCAATTCTTAGGTTTCGAAGGATTAGTACCTTATTACTCACGTAAAGTAATAACGTATTTGGGTTTGTTCAAAGCTTTATGCGAAAAGCTTTCTCGCTTACTGGCTTCCCATGGTGGGGCAGGCGGACTCTTCTATGCCATTTGCTACTCTAGAGTTACTTACATCAGAACCAACCAATTTAAGCTGCTCTTGGCGGGGAAATAACGAAATATATGAACAACCAATAAAAAACAGAGGGAACATAAAATGCAGCAAATTATAGCCGAGTATTTTTTTTATTGTTCTCGTTATGAACTATGAGAAACTACTTTCCTTATAGGGCGGGCTTCCAGCTCCAATTGGGTTTTGCTTTGATTACTGCTTGGCAAGACCATATCTTGCCATCTTCGGGCCGTTGAGCCCTCATCAATTGTATTTACACCACCAGGAAGGTCCAATTGAAAAAAAGGCAAAAGAAGAGAGAGAGTAGTATGAATTTTTACTTGTTTCTATTTTTGCCATTTAGACTCCTATTAGGTAAGTTTCATTATCTATCACCATTACATGTGGCTATATTCTCACTTATTACATATATACTTTTCTATTTGGCGGATAAATTCCAACTGATCAGTACGAATTATTTATTGTTTTGCTTTTGTCAAACTTTTTCCAGTTTGTATTTTCATTGGTCTTAAGAAAATTGAGGAATAGTATAGACAACATAGTATTGGGAGTCTTTTTCTTTTGTCATTCGTGTTTTATGCCACAATTTTTGTATTTGTGTTACCTGGCCGTGATTATAATGCAATTAATATATTTAGGCGGTCCTTTATTATATTCGACTTCGATATCACGTGGTCAATGACCATCAACACCAATTTTACGATGTAGATCAGGGGTCATTTAAGTGGAATTCCTTTCCTTAATAACTGGTCTGAATTGTTATTTTAGCCAACGCTCTGGTAGGCACCATGGAGGATCAAGTAAAACTAAACCGGAGTTTTAGATTGATACCCAAGCGTAATATGAATAAAAGAGAAAGATTTCGGAGAGGAAAATCGCTATATAATCGAAAATCGGGAACAAACAAAGGGAGGGGTGGTTTTTAGGTAGCTCGCCGCGACTGGCTTTTTGTCTGCTCGATAAGACGCTGGTTCTAATCTAGCTCCCACTTTTTTATTGATTTCTCTATGTAAGTAACTAAAAGTTACTTTAAGTAGCGCGAGCTGTGCCACTCAAAGTGTCAATGACGACAACTGCGGGCACAAAGAAGCTTTATTGGGAGATAAAAAACCTAAATTACGCAGTTCAGTAAAGGATTTTTTCTTAAGTAGGGTAGTATGGGCATGCCCTAATCAGACTCTAAAAAAAGACAAACGCATATTAAACAGACCAATTAGGTCAGACTAGAAGAAAGGTTCGAAGAAACTCAACTATTACTGGATACTGATGCAATATTCCCATCACTACGCCTCGAAAAATTGAGGAGCTTGAAGCACGAAAAGTGCTGCCAGGCCACTAGGAAGTAGACTTGACTAGCTCGAAGCAGCTTCTTGACTTCCTTGAGCGCGAATGGTTTGATCGTAAGAGATCTGACCTTTTTTGCCATTTGAATGACGTATTCGAATTATTTAAGTCAATTGGTCCGTTATTCAAAAAGTACTTGAATCTCCTAAAAGATCAAACGGATGGGGAGAAATTCCGGGTCAAACGTTCCAAATATATAAAATATATTGATCGTCATGGTCCACCAATGCATACATGATTCAAAGGTTTCACTTGAAGTAGTCTCTAGGCAAATGCCAGACTAACAAACAGGAGTGGATGCGGGAGGAACAACCCCGAGTGACAACTCGAGATGGTACTAGGCCTGAGGAAACTCTGGAGGAATATACGGTTCCCGAACCTACTCGGCCGCCAGAGGCCGGAAGAATTGACTGGGAAAGCTCCTGAGCCTGTCGAAGGCGGAAGCAGTACATACCACCCGAGTCATTTGGAAAATGACAAGAGTCGTATGGAAGGAGAATCTCCATTATTAGAGCCTGAAGAGGAAAGTTTGGAGGAACAAGCTCGAGCTGGCTACAATAGCAGCAACGACGGGTTGTTGGAGAGTGTGATGATAAAGCCTTATTTTTATGGCGATCCGGAAACGAAAAAAAAAAGGCCTGTTCCGGTAATCTTCAAAAGAAGCGGCGAGAACTCTAGCAGTGGGTAGGGGATGCGGCGCGGGACTACGGAGGACGCTACCAATGACTTGAAGGAACGAAGGGCCGAAGGCACGCTCCTGCTGGAAGAGTTACTTTTTTATCCATGAAAATGCCAAGCGTTTCTAGCCAGCCGGGCCTTCGAGCCTCCTCTATTCCTTTTTTTTTATGTCCTTCAGGCCGAAGGGATTGGTGGAAACGCCAAGCGTTTTCATTTCTTTGACCAAGGAAACGCGCGAAGAGCGTTTTCATCTCTTCGACTAGGAAAACGCCAAGGCGTTTTCTGGCTCTCATCCTTTCTCTTGAAAACACCAAGCCAATTCGCGTTTTCTTCAAAAATTATCATTATACAAAACATCATATTGACATAAAAAGGAAATAGGCCGCCATGGATGGCCGAGGAGGAGCGCAAACCTAACCGATAAGTTCAAATCCTATTATTTCCTAAACAAAACAAGGGGTGTTTTATTTTTGAATCGGAGTACCTATAGTATAAAGGGGGGGGGGGGGGGGGGGGTGGCCCTTGTGGTTGGCCACGAGCTTCTTTAGCTCGTAGAACAGCTGTTATTTAATGAAAGCGAAACGGCCGGCGGAAAATAAAACGCCTAGCGTTGTTGGTAAAACCGCAAAACATCAGTCAAAACTGGTTCAACAAAGCATGGTATTATGGAAAGATGGAATTCTGAAACGAACAAAATACTTACTTCTATTCGCAATTTTGTCCTTGATTGTCTTAATTTATATGTTAATAATTGGGTAAAGTTCACCATTGCTCTAAATATCAAAATAAGCCTCAAAATCATTTCTTTCTTTGCAATGACCGACCTAGGTTTAACATATTATATACACTCATTGTTTTTAGCTTCTCTGAACGAAAGCATGTTATGGAATTAGACTACCTAATAATGGTCGTTTGGTTGGTTTGCACACTTTCTTTCGGCTGGTACATCTTAGGTATAACTATTGCATACACTTCACCACCCAGGTTCGAGTTCATTAAAACATGGGTACGATACTTTGTACAATGGAAATATATAACTGATCATATGGGAAATCATCCCGGTGCTATAGCAGCTAAACGTATATTAATCCCGACTGTAGGTGTTATTTTGGCCGATAGAAGTTTAGATTATTGGGAACAATCTTACTTTTTTGGAAGAAATGCGGATACTTACATAGAGACCCAATAATAGGCATATAAGAACCCAATAACTTTGGTATTGGGGATATTTATGAAAGACAGGGTGGTCTTTCGGGTGGACTTGGGAATATGTATAGGATACTTGTTGACAACAGTAAGAGAAATGAAAATAATATTTCTTTGTCAATTTCACTTTATTAGCGTTGCGCTTTCATCTGAGTAATGGAGTTCGTCATTATTGGTGGGATTTGGGTTATTTTCTAGAATCATCCGAAGTGTCTACTTCTGGAATTATTATGTCATTCCGTGCAGCTTGTTTTTTAGCTTTATTAATATTATGCAATTAGTAAAGAAGAGACCAAAGTAAGTAGAGTTAGTGAGCCGTGTAATGGTCAACTATTTTGTGCAGGACACCTACGCAAACCTTCAATGGCTGCATAAACACTGTCACATGGCCAATACTTGCAAAGATACAAACATTATGAGAAGAGCCGTATGACGGGCGACTGTTATGTACGGTGCTGTGGAGCCGGACAGCCAGAAATAGAAACGCGCTCTCGAAAAAAAAACAAAAAACTAGTTATTTATTTGCACTTATTTGTGTCTATTTAGTAATCAGTTTGCGATTTTTTTTGATCCTAATTGGTGTTTCTCTTTCTTTAGGTTCTTCTTTCTAAAGCAAGGCTTGGCTTTGGCTAAGAACCCATAAAGCGGCGCTGTGCCGGCAATAATGACTCTCCGCCCCTTTTCCACCTTCCACCCTCCTGGGTGGCAGCCCCCAAAGACAAGTTTCCTTCGTTGGAAAAACCAAGATCTTCGAACCTGCCAAACCAAGACCTTAGGCTCTTCGACACCCTGCGTCAAATGTTCCATACCAAGGTGATGGGCCGGCTGCCGGGAACCCCAGGCTGACGTGGTCCCGCAGGGAAGCGTACTATCTCCTCCACCCTGCTGCAACATTGACTTGCACCCACTGGACGTAGAGGCGAAACGCATCATAGCAGTCTTTGGCACCACCAAAGCCAACTGGCTACAGAACCCAAATCATACAAAGCAGAGATGGGGCCAAAAAGAAAAAAAGCATTTGCCGTGTCACTGCCTCTTGACTAGTGGCGGGGAGCGGAGGGATAACCGACGGCGCCTGCTGAAGCTGGCCGCCAGGAAGCTTCCCACCCACAGTAGACAGACTACCGCGATCCCGACTTTGTCCGGGTCCATGTAGCACGCATAGCCGATGACTTATTATCGAGAGGTGGCCAAAAGCATAGGCAAAGAAGATCTTTAGAAGGGCGGCGAAGCAAGGCTGCTTGCGGTACGAACGCAAAGCGTTCTTCGTAAGCGAAGCGTGAAAAACTCTGTTGATAAAAGGGGAAGGGAGGAAACGCAGGAGAAAGGAGCGGAGGGAAGGAAGGAACGCCGACTTGGTTCTTTGGCCGCCCGCCGGCCGCAAACGCCTTGCGCCTTTTTGCCGCCTTTGCGGCGCTACCGCGATGCATGGGCCTTTTTTAAAGCTAAGCCTTTTGTCCTTCGGCCCTCCATTTCTGTGCTACTTACCTCCATTGGGCTTTGAACCCAAGGGCCGAAGGACTCGGGCGTGCTCCGGCGGCTGCAAGAAGCAGAACAGAGAGCAAAACCACCTGGGGAGAAAGACCAAAGGTCACGAACTGAAAGCAGACTGTTGTACGACATGTCGGAAATAGGATCCGAGTATCCTGCCTCGGAATTTTATGATATTCCACTTTCCGATCCGGGAACGATGGACAGGAGTAATTCGGTCGTTTATGCAAAGATCAGAGGTTTGTTCCTCGAACCCAAGCGAAAGAACAGGTTCGAAGAAAGCGGCCTTGGGGAATAATGGAAGCGGGGGGTGGGATGGAAGATCGAAAGCCCTGACCGGGTTGGAGCAGACATCGTCTGGAGGAAGAGGCAATCCGTAAGTTGGCAGGTCTCTCCAGCCAGCAGGAGATGTTGAGGGCGGACCCCGGCAGGCGTGTCCCCGCATGCAGCAGGGCGCGAACTAGCGACTGGGGCAAATCTTCTTCTTGCAGGCATGTGCCGATGTGGGCCATGTCCCGTGACGAATTTATACCCGTGTCAGGCGACCCGAGGCTTGTCTCGGCTCTGAAGGAGGTTGGCGAATCGGGCGGGAAAGAACCCCAAGATTTACTTTTAGGTGCAAAGAAAGGCACGCTCCATGGCCTGGAGCATAGCTGTCGTTTCGCCTTTACAAGGTGTCTTGGCCCGCTCACTCAGCTCTCGGACCAATTTGTCGTAGTCTTCCCATGTGTATTGAGGCAAAAAAAAGGAGCGCTTTTCGCTTTAAGGTTCTGCCCTTTGTAAATCGTCCTTCAAAGACAGCAGGACAAAGGCAAATCATCGGGCCAGTCGATCATCCAGCAGCAGACCTTCAATCAAAGGGTCCAGTGGCAGCCATTGATTCGCGCCATGACGTGGGAGAACTTCACGTCTCCATGCACAAGACCCAGAGCAGCCGCGGCCTGCTCGCGACGGTTTTTGCAGAGGCCGCAAAAAAGAATCAACTGCGAAACCGGATAGGCTTCTGTAGCAACCTGCACTTTGTGCGAAAAGTCTTTTCCTTCCAACTCAATAGCTTTTCCTACAGCGTTCCAAAACTGGTGCGGTTCTGGTCGTAGCGACAATTCACAACCTGCTACAGTCGCGGCAAGGGATATTGGCCGCCTTGCATCCTCTCCAGGAGAGGCTGGTTGATTCCCAGACAGGCGCGTCGGTGTTCTCCTGGCCAAATTGGTCTTCTTCCGGACTCTTGTCCTTGTGAAGGTTCGAAGAAAGCGGCCTTGCGCTTGATGTTCTGGTGCTACGCCACTCAAGCCGGCGGTACCAGCCAGCCGCCAGGTGCTCGGCTCCCGTGCCCCATATATTATTGGCTGTGGCAATTTTGTGATTGAGCCGGAGATGTGCCGGCGGCAGTGACCCCTGAGGCCAGATCACTGCGGGTGCTCCTGCTGGAGGAGGGTGCTGCAGGCAATTTGCGGTCAGGGCAGTTCTGTTGACGCCTAAAGCTGGGATTCGGCGGCATATTCGCAACTTACTGAGGAGGCGTCAAAGCGGCCTGCGGCGCAGCAACGTTCTCATGACGAAGTTCGCAAGATGGTTGCCCTACGTACGCCTTATGGCAGAGTTGGCAAAAACGTAGCCTTTGGCCTGTGTCCTTAGCCCGAGAAAGCCTGTTCGAGATAGCAAGAGCAAAAAAGCCTTGGAAGAGCATGAGCTGAAAGGAGAGGCTTAGCCCGCGAAAGAGCCCTCAATAAATATAGGCGGCTACGGCGTGACTTTGGTTGTTCCAGTCCAGAGCAAAGCGGACCGCCCGAGCAAGCAAGGTAGGGGCCGGTAAACAAGAGAGCACCATAGAGCATCATTGACAAAGAAGTAACCCCCCAGCCAGTAGATAGAACAGCGTCAAGGGCTAAGAGTTCTACCAAGGATATAGTATTATACTTGCGCTTGGAAACCGTCGTCACTCAATAAAAGGCTATTTCAAATGGTAGAGCATGGCCAGGGGGGTGGCAAATATTGGCTAGCCGCATTCGGCGGCTCTGCTCGCTAATAATGCGAGCGGAATAACGAGCTGGGTAGCTTGCTTGGGGAGCGCCTATCATATCAAGGGCCAGTACAAGTGCTAGTTATTATTAACCATTGATTTCTATAGGCAAAATTGATTGGATTTCCATTTTTTTTTTTCACATTTCCGGCCAATCTATCCCGTCTCTCGTACTGCTGAGGCCTTAAGCTTACTTATGATTTTCATCGGGTTTTCGGCTTTCATTGAAGGAAGGGCTCCGTCATGAAAATAGGCTAAAATCTAAAGATCTGGGAACAAATTATGAGTTTCCGGGATAGAATTGGATAAAAGAGCGAACTCGTAGCATTGGAGGTAATTCGAAAAGAGAAAGAGATAGTGGGTTCTTCACCTTCGGTCATCAAGTATTCATGACCTGTAGGATATCTCAAGATTATTCCTCTAGATTGTTCAGTTATAGTAGATGAAACTACTTTCTCAATCTTTCCCATAATGTAATGGGAGATTTTGGGCCATTTCCGACGCATCTCTTTCCTTGTCATGATATCCCTTCCCTTTCTATCAGTCAATCCTTTTTCCTGTAGCCAATTTTCCATCATTCCTTTGACCATGGCCTTGAGGCCCGCCCTCAGGGCCGAGTGTGATCAGAGGCCTTATTTATAAAGTCTTTTAGCATACTCTACAAGGGCCGAAGGCACGCTTTATTAGCTTCCATACTCAAAATCGACCACCTGTACGAAGTTGGTTGGATTCTGGGTGAGGTGATCTTTACAGAGAATATTAGGGGCCACTTTTTTATATATTATCGAGTGAGTTGAGTACCCGTTTCCGAGTTGATTGGACAAAATCACCTTCGGCCTTTATCCTTAACTATTTGTTCGGTGAGTGCATCTGCGTTTTTTTTTTCTAAGTTATATCTTTTGCATCTTGACGAAGGAATAGTTTTCTGGCCCAATTCAGTGAACATAATTTGACCTGTGGCCTCCCGCTTATTTGGGATTTAGTTGGGATGTTGAGCACCTAAGCTTTTAACGATGTATTTCAAACCTGTTCTTTCATATTGATCTTGAGTACTCCAAGCCTCGCCTTGGTTTACTTTTCCCTTAGTGCCTGAAGATTTCTGCAATTCATCTTGAGTACTCCAAGCCTCGCCCTCGTTTAGTTTTGTCTCGATACCTGAAGATATATGCAATTGATCTTTTGAGTTGGAAACTTCGATTTGTTTTGAAACCTCGAGATCGGTCGGACCCTCAGCGCTAACGAACTCCGTCGAACCTTCCAATATCCAGGCCGAACCCTTTCCTTTGTGTGATAAAGCTTCTTTGGTGTGGGCTTTACGCTCCCTCGATATTGCAGTTCGAACTCGAAGTTTAATCCTCGACGCTATGGGCACGGAGCGCACTCACGTTAGGTCAACCTGCATAGTCTTCAGTAAGTTTGAACCTTTTAGGTTATACCTCATTTGCTTCCGAAAGATTAGCGCGTGCCTCATAAGTGTTTTCAACAAAATATGCATTTCTAAGGTCTGAAAATCTTTTCTAATTTTCCACCCTCAAGTTATCCGCCTCGAATATAGGTTGGTTGAACGCCGCGTAGCGGCTTCGTTCTCCAGCACTGTGGGATTTGCTTGCCCCCCTTATCAATATATGAACCCAAGCGTTTACGCTCCGTTTCAACTCCTTCAAATCCCTGAAATTATCAATATTTCCTTACCGAAACCGCATGGGTTGGGATTATTTTTTCCAGAGGCTCTGGACGGGTTCCCAGCCGCTTGCAGTACTCGTGTTACATTGGATACGTGAAGATACCAAAATTTGGATCAATTTCGTTGTAGGCGGAGCCTACGTACATTCCTTGCCCTGGGACGATTTCATTGCTGCGAATCCACGAGAGTATTCGCCAAAACCCAGGATTCCGAAGTGTAAGAAGCAAGTTAAGAAACTAGCTTGTGATGGTATTTCACTATTTTATAAGCTTATTTACGGCTCATATCCATTATTCAATTGAATATACCACTCAACACGCTCACGTCGAATACCTACCTGTGGAGCCGACAGAGCGGGAACCGCGGCGGGGCCCAGGGGTGTTGAGTGCCTCCGTCTCTTGAAGAATCTCTTTATAATACGTGATTTCACGAACTATTCGCTCGCCAAGAAAACCTCACATGAAGGAGGAAAATCTACGAATTTATCGGGATTTACTGCCCATTCACCGCATGGGAGAACAATTCAATCGAGAAACGAGCAAGATACGGGGAAAATCAATCAACTATGATATTTCCACAAAGTCAGGCAAGGGAGATGGTTTTATTCCTGGCAGGGGGAATTGCAGGCTTCAGCAGCTTCTAGCCTTCGCTCTTTGGAAGCTTTAGCGCTAAAGCATTTATCAACCCTACCGCAGGTGAAGAGAACTTATGGTAGAGCAAACACCTGGTACAAATACCGTAGTTAAGAACGTCAGAAGTCGTGCTCACGACTTATGGTCTTCAATTCTCCGTCTGGGGAAATAGTTAAAGTAAAACTTTCGCTTGGAGAGAGAATAATTAACATTAACATGAGTCTAAAAAAGTAGGTTGTTGAAGTTCTTCAGTTCCTTGAAAACAGGGCTCGTTGAGAACAGGTTGAAGTTCTTCAGTTCTTTCAGAATTTGTTAGTTCTTCAAGTTGCTCAGGAAAACACATTTCGTTTCGGGGAAGGTCTTGTGGTACATACCACAAGGAAACAGTTTTTCTTCCATCGGGGCAACAAGTATGAGGTTTCGAGGAAAGAGACCGGAGTTTCCGGGCAAGCTCTTCCATCGTGAAGGATCAAGATGCTTTACTTTAGGCATATTGATTGTTTCGGGCACGTTGTACACTCCCAAATTGAAACAAGTATAATAAGTAGTAATAAATGGCTCAGAAAGTAATTAAAAACAGAGCTAGTGATAGTAAAAGCTTGTGGTTGGCGCAAGGTAAAGAAGGTAAGTTCCTTGCGCTTCGCACAAGTTGGAAAGCCATAAAAGAAAATGGTTTCATAGAAAAAGAAATAAATAGTATAGATTGGAAGGCAAATAAAAGAAGCTTGGGAAGGAATTAATTGCTTTGCTTGGCTAGCTAAAAAAAAGCAATGAAGCTCGCTTCGCTCACAAGCTGGTCAAAGTCTAAGCATGGCTGCGCTTGGCTCAGCATTCTTCGAACCTTGCATGCGAAGAAAGGAAGCTTTCGGTATAGATATTGCTTGTTATTGCTCGGAAAGGAAATAAAAATGGGATAGCTTGTGCTATGGCCATAAATAGCTAGCTTGTGCTATCGCAAATAATGGCATGCGAAAGGAGGAAGCTTTCAGTCTAGAAAATTATGTAATACTTCGAAAAGCAATTAAGAGGAGCGAAAGCTTCCTTGCGCGAAAGGAAGCTTTCGGTGTGCGATGGCACATAATTGCTTGGAAAGCAAATAATTGCTTTCCTTGTCGGATTCCATCCTTAAGAGGTAGCCGTTTTTCCGATTTCCCCGAAATGGGAGCTGCTTGCCTTGCATCCCGATTCCGATTCGAAATCAGAGCAGTTATCGGAAGTTAAAGATGGCCATAAATTGCTTGGGAAGCAATTAATAGCTTTCTCCTCCTTATTGCATAGGTTTACGAATTTTTCTCGAAATCGTTTCAGGGTTCGGTTCCAAATTCTTCTTGAAATCGGAATATAAAAAATAGCTTCAATAAATAACTAAAAGCCAGTCACCACAAGGGAAAAAAGCTTCAAACTCTAATTCAAGGTTGGGTTGATTAAGGAAATCGATTTCATCGATTCATTTTTCTATATATGAATCGAGTTTGGAATAAGAATAAGTGCTTCGTTTGGCTGGCACATGATCGGGCTTGGCATTATTAGCAGCTTTTTGCTGGGCTGGCACATCGTGTTTATAACACAATATCATATGGGGTAAGAAAGTAACAAAATTGAATAGGTACTCGAAAATCTTCAGTGTAGAACTGTAAAGTGGAATTGTCAAAAGTAAGGGCTAGGTTATCCCTTATCTCGATCAATACCGAAAGTATATCTGTCTGTTGGTGACAAAGCGCTTTTTTAGTTAGAACGAGTTCGTGGTTTGTCTTGTTTTCCCTAGGGTTTCAACAAAACTGCCCTTCTTTCCCATTTACAGCCCCCCCCCGGGGGCCCTAGTTCAAGATTCAGGGACTTAGATGTTCAGTGCATGATTGTGAAATTCAGGAGTTGTGTCTATTCGTGGGGATTGAAGCTTCAAATCAGCCTTTCACTTTCGAATACTCGATATACCACCCCGAAGAGAAGGGCCAAGAGTTACTGACGTTCCTGGGCCGGAGATCCAACAAACAGGGCGGCCGTCCTGCCGCCGATAACCACGGAGTACAATAGAGAAAATGGAAGAAGGATAAGGCCCTGGAGGCTAAATGAGAAACCAAAAGGCGGCGGCTTGCATTCCTTATGTGCTGCAAATATTAGGCACCGGGACAGATCCGGGCTATTATGGAGAACCTGCGGCGTAATGAGGGCCAACCAAGTATCTTGTCGTCCTGCCGTCATAGGCCGGCCCTTGGGTTCTACAAGAAAGATGGAGGCATACCTTCTTCCTCACCGAAATAATAATACGTGAACATCATGAAGAAAGAAGTGGCCAAGGGCATGAGGACGGTAGCAAACTGGGGCCTTCTTACATTATACTCTTGGAAGCCGACGGGCGGCTTATTTTTTATTATCCCCTCTATAGATAATAGATCTTCCCGTGAGCTAAAAAGAAGACTCCAATTCTTCGTTCAAGCGGGCTGCTATACGAAAAAAAAAGTAGGTTGGGCACGGTTATCGTTCGGTGGACTAAAAAAAGCCTAAAGTCAGGCTACAAAGAAAACTATGCTGCTATCTTGCCTGCCGCTTTTCTCCCGCGGAAGAACTTCCTCCTCCTATTCGAGAGGCCTTGTCAAATGGAAAGCTGTGGTATTAAAGGAGGAGTTCGGGGTCATGGGTAAGGATACGTATGACAAGGCAAAAGGGTCAAGATCGCTACCCTAGAGTCACTCTTGTGGCCTCAGGTGAAGAAAAAAGCACGCTACTCTATTTGCAGTGCTGGCCCTATGGACAAACCGGACGAGAAGCAGGTACTTCGTTCAGAAGAGAAAGTTGCTGTCTCCTCACTGCCGAATGACGAGTGGACGTTACAGCAATACTATGATGTTGTTCAAGCAGCCGCTAAAAACGCAAATGTTACCATCGAAGAAAGTCCGCCGCCAGTCATCACCTCGCCTGTCAACGTTACGTTCGTCGTGCCTCTCCTGTTTGGTCTCAGCAGCCAGCCTCGAGGCAGCAGGCGGCTCTTTTAGATATGACTATTTCATCTTGGTGAAGGGCCACCAGCAGCAGTTCCTTCTTCCTCTCAGCAACACCTGCTCATTGCTTGCCGATGCATCGAGCGCTTTTTCGAACATGACTTTCCAGGCGTCGATCTGCTCCCGGGATTTGGACTGAATCTGTTCGCCGTTGGTTGAGCTGTTGCACGAACGAGGGCCAGTTGCTCTTCTATCTGTTGGCAAAATCAGCTTTCTGCTGTTTGTATCCATTCCTGCAATGTGTGCGCGCAGTTCCTGCTCCAGCGCGTTGGCTGGCGTTTCCCGGTCCGATTGCGCTTGCAATTCTTGGATCTTGGTCCGCTTCTGAGCCAGCGTTTCCTCAAGACTGCGGATCTGCTGGGTAAGCTCGGCATTTGCGGTGCCTCGATTTGTTGTTGCAGTTGGGCTTGTGTAGTAAAGTGCCATATTTAAAACGAGAGTATAGTTACTTAATAGTTTAGTCAAGGCCCCCTAGGTTGATAAGTAATAAGTGTAGTTGTTACTTGTGCCCTAAAGGGCACAAGGTCTAGTGAATAGTGTAATTGTGGTTGTCATGTGGTGTTGTGTAATAGTATAAAAGAAATCACATCGCTTGAATCAGGAAACACGTAATTCCTTCGCTTCGCTCAGGAAGGAAAAAACTTCGTAGCACTTCGTTCCACTTCTTCGTTGGACTTTATTTTTCTTTGTGCCACATTTTGCTGGACTTCGTGCCACATTTCGTTTCACTTCGTTTGACAGCCCCTAAGATTGCTCAGTGAGTTTTAAAAAGACTTTTCCGAGAAGCAGAGGGCAAATAAAGGCTTCGAAGGATTTCGCTGGTATCATGCTAAATGGAATTTGTTTGGGGATATATATATAAATCATCGAAATACCCTCCAAACGCCAGAGTACTTTTGGCGAGAGTAAGAGCAACAAGCAGCCATCTCTGTCCGCTGCCCAAAACAGAGAACTGTACGTGAACGTTACCGCTCCTATGGCTCCCAACCCCAAGTCTAGTCGAGTAGTTTTGTTCGGCTTTACCGTTCTACTCGCTTGACAAGGTGTATTCCTCCCCAAAGAGATCTGTGTGAGAGGAGACGCCCTCATCTGCCAAATGTTCACTCCAAGACCCTCCATCCGGATAATGGGTAGGAGTGGCCCCTTCCAAGCCTCGCCGGCGCCACCCCGTGGGGCGGCGGCCCGGGTGATGGTTATTGATAGTCCGGTCAATCTGAGTTGAGCTTGTACCCTCGCGAAATTATGACCGGTCTGCGACTCGACTAGAGGTGCAAAACCCCGATTCTGTGGGACTGTCTTTCGGGCCCGTAACCTAGCCGTACTCGTAACAGATCGGATGCACCACTCTATGGATAGCATTACGGTATCCATACCCCTACAACATGAGGTTCGAAGAAAGCTTTCCAGCCTCTAGGTCCAAGGTGGAAGAATAAAGGTGGGTTTCCGGCTTGCCCCCGGGCCGGCCTTCGGCCCTCTGTTTCGGCCCCCAAGGTGCGGGGGCATTTTCCTTCTCCACCCACACTGAATTATTCACGGTCACCTCCCGCGCTTGCAATTCTAGTGAGAGGATAAGAAGAAGCGGCCCCATAAAATAATTAAATAATTGAAACCACACGAAAAAAAGTTATTGCTGAAAGTAAGAGTACTCACTTCGTGATCTATGGTCTCACTGCATTGTCCACTGTGTGTTGCACATGGTGGTGCACATTGTTCTTGGGCTTGATACGAAGAGTAGTCGAAAGAGTCAGAAATCAAAAACGGTTCCAAAGCCAAAGTAAAACACCAAAGATATAGGTAGAGAAAAGTGTGTACATTCGGTACAAGAGCAATATTGGTACTTTATTCTGTTGAGGGGGGAGGGGTAAAAATAATTCCTTTCGAAGGTCAAAATCATACTTATAGGCGGCTTGGTCTTACCATTGAATTTTAGTGAATACTAGTACCTTCAAAGGCAGGGCCTTGCTGAAGAGAAAGCCCATTGCTATTATGATAGTGTCCACAAGAATAAAATAAAAGCCGAATTTAAATAATGCCATTTGCGTAGCTCTAATAATTATAATTAGTGGAAGGTGCTGTGCTGCAAGTAGGATGTGGTTTTTCCTGCCCGAATGATAGCTCCTTAAGTTCCTTCGCTGGGCTCCTTAGGTTCGCTTTCGCTGGACTAAGTAATTGCCCTACCTCGTGGCCTAGTTGTCCTAACACAAAATCCACTAGCAAAATTTAGCAGCATTATGAATTTGCATCCGATGATGAAAGAGATGCTAGTTACTTCTTTGGCTGTGCTCAATGAGGAGGAGCACAGCCCTCGGAAGGTTAGACAGATCTATGCGCCATATAAGCGCGCGCGCGCGTTAGGGGGGGGGGAGTGAGCGCCCATACAAAGACCTCCCATAGGCAATTCGTTGAATAAATAAATCGCCGTAACAAGAGAAAAAGGGTGGAAGATCGAACAAGTTTTTGCGGATGGCAAATTCTTCATAAAAACCCGGGTATTTTCTATCCAAAAAAGATGATTACTTTGTTCTCATCAATCATATAAAATCATATCTGAAAAAGATGATCGCTAACGTTTTCAAGATTGTACCAAATCCCGAAAGAAAAACAGTTTATCTCTTCCTTGTTTGAGACAAAGCGTATTGGGCAGGAGTCCCGGGGAGAAGAGATCCCAGTATTCAAGGGCTTTATTTTACGTGCGGGCACAGTTTGTTTTTAGCAAGAGATCTCTGTAATCAAGGTTAGAAGAACCGTGATGAAGGGCGGCGGGAACCTGCACGAAGTGCGGGGCACGCAAATAGTTGGTGGATTGATGATCGTTTCACTTGGAGCAATCTTCGTAATCAAGGAGGCATTGCACTAAATACTAATAGCTAGAATGTTAGCTTGAATTTATTTCTTGGATGATGTCGACAGCAGTTCCTCCATAATCAATAATTTACGTATCTAAATAAGCAGTCCCTTTTTTGGTCTGGATCTAAAACCAAGCTAAGGATCTTGGAGATGATGTTCCGGGACAATAATTCTAGCCATCGTATTTCTCCGTCCAGGAGCAAAGTTCTGCTGCTGTGCCTTTGACTTAAAGAAGGCAGGATGAGAATTATATCGATGGCAGGTCTTTGAATAGGAAGTCCATTTCTGGGTGGTAAGGTAAAAGAGCCCTTAACTTGGCGGCCCCGGACCACCTTCCGATGTAGATCCTCCAGTTCAACCGCAATAATAAGCATCATCCTTATCCATTGTCAAAGTTATACCTATTATTTGTTCGCATGCGCTCACTTTTGAAGGATTTGCCATAATGTTTTGATCACCCCTTCGGTTAGATATCAAAATAATTAGTTAGTTTAATTTCTTCGTTTTGTTCAGTGAGTAGTTGTAGGCTCTTTATCTGCCAGGATACATCTTGCTTGCTTACTTCGTTCACAAGCATAAATAGCTTGTTTGTTTTGTTTACTTCGTTCACAAGCTTCAAATAAGATTTCATAAGTAATGAAAGAGATTGGATAAGTGAACATTTCCTTCATTAAATCTTTTGGATCCACTGGAGGGCGCGGGAGCAACCCTAGGTTCGAATCCGACTTCCGTTCATCATTCAGCCAAGTGTTTTTATATTTCGTTTAATCCCGACATTACAGTTGCCACGCAACCGTGCATGGTAAAATTTTTACTACCTGGCGAGGCAAGGAAAAAAAGGTCAAGCCCCACCACGTAGTTGGGAAGGTGGGCGGCTGTATTTTTTGGCCCGGGAAGGTTACTGACTAGCCTACAACAGTGGGCTATGTCCTCCGGGTTCGCTCACGTGACGGGTGACCGTCGGTACCGGTAAAGGGGGGCCTACTAAGAAGCTCTAAGCTCTGTGGGCAAAGCCCAAGAAACAAAAAGGAGGCGGCAGCCTGGTATTTTTTTTAGGGTTCGGGCAAATCAACAGGCCAAAGGTGCGCTTCGCGTCAATAAAGTGTTTAGTTACTTTTTTTGGTTACTGGAGCTCCTCATAGGCTTTTCCGCGGCTAGGAAATAATTTCCCTAAGTACAGTTCAGAGCTAATCTTTTTGCGTAGGTATAACTCAGTTCTATTATTAGCAGGACTGCCCAAAGGCTTAATAACAGAGGCCTTCTCCAGATGTTTGATTGTTTCTCCATTCCTGACTGGTTAACTGGTTGGTTTGCTCCTGTCTTCAGTAATTTTATGTTCCAAAGGCACAGGCCGAAGTGGATTTGGGTTCTGTCTAAACAACCCGGATCTCGAAGTGCTCCTAAGTAAGAAAAAGGCCCGCGGTGCCTCCTTCGGCACCTCTGCCAAAACCAAGGCCGAATTAATTCATCCTGAGCGCTACGCGGTCTCTGACGAAGGCGCCCGAACACCTTGGTTGGCGCCGGCCGGGTGTGAAGCGTCATTCATATCATCTGCATTGCTAATCATCTACGATGATTGATTGGTTGGCTTCGCTTCGCGAACCTCGTATCTTCGCTCCTTGTTGGTTATTCATCATATTTTATCTCCTTGTTTTTCTGGGGGCGTACCCCAAAACCACCATTGTATACGTTATTATTCCTAGTAAGTATTTATGCATAAAATGGGGGGTTAAATCCATGAGAAGAATCCTGAACTCGGTCTAATACCCCTACGAACCGAATAAAGAGTAATAAGCCCACAATCAATATTCTTACGGCTGGATGCTTTTTGACAAGTTTGCTACAAGCAGCCTTTTTTCTCTTGGCGAAACGGAGTGGGCGCTAACGCTTTGTGGAGACCTGCTATCCACCACTGTAAGCAGCAGCCCCCGAAAAGTCGTTGAGAGTCTAACATCACCCTAAGATTCCTCCTTTTTGGGAAAGCGAAGAGGCGGGTGCCCCATCCTGTTCTTCTAGCATAAGCGTCGATGGTGAGAGCGCTGGCTACTTGTATAAAGAGGAAGATCTTGCTTCTGTTTATCCAACTGATAATTTAGCATAAGCATAAGCCTGGCCATTCGGTCTCTAATTGCAAGGTTATGGCGGCTAAGCGTGTTTGTTCCGTTCGTTCCTCTCCGCCTTTGGCGCTGGCGAAAAGCAAGGCAGGGGCTATCTACAAATAAACTTCTTCTTGGCAAAGCCCACCAACCAAGTATTGGGCTTGCCTTTCTTTTCGTTCTGCGTTACTGCGCAAAGCTCTGTGAAGGTCGCCCGAACTTCCCATCGCTGCGTTGCCCTTGCCTATTTAGACGTGTAGTCATACTTGATTATTTTAATTACTCGCTCTGCTTGTTTCTTCAAAATACTTCGCTTCAGATAACAACTCGAGGCAGGATTTGAACATAAAAATGCGGCGAGCCTGTCTTACCGATTACTCCACCCTGTCTTTTTCGTTGGGAGGGAGGGCCCTTCTTCCCTACTGTCGAGTGTCTCTTAGCCAGCCCTATTGGTCGAGTGTCACGCAGCTGGGGCCGCCGCCCCCCCCCATACCGAAGTGGAATCAATTCCCTGTAAAAAAAGGCAACGGGGCGGAGAACCATCATCGTCGGCATAATAGCGCTTTCTTTATGGTCTGGGTCATTAGCTTTTCCAAGCCTTGCTCGGAAAAAGCCAATCCTCCACTCCAGACTGGCAAATTCTGCCATTAGGCTTACTTTTACCAGCATGATTTCCCCGGCAAAGCGTTTTCACCTCTTCGACTTGGAGAAGGAAGGGGACATCCTACCCCCTCGTGTCCCCCGATAGGGGGGGAGGGGACCCCTCCCCCGCCAGGCTGGAGTACTCGTGGAGCAGCCACAGTTGTTACGGGGCTGTCTGGCGAGGCCCCCGCTCCTACGTCTGAAGATTCCAACACCACGGAATAAATACGAACCTCTCCCACTACAACCAAACATACGAAAGTGAGGCACGACGGCCATTTCCGTCCGCCGCCCTTCTCACAGAACTGCGCATAATAGTTACCTGTGCCTACGGCCCCTCCCATCATCATCAGCTTGGCCCTTTCGCAACGTTCATGCCCAAGGAAGGCTGCCATGGTTATTCTCCCGATCGCCATCTTTGGGGATAGGAAAACATTACCCACTATCATGGAACCGTATTGTACGCTCACGCCATTCTCTCAGTAGTCTAGTCCCGCCAATGATGTTCTCATGTTTTTCTTCACCTCTTTTATTTTCTTTACGAGCCGGCGCTTCTAAAGAAAGCACGATGGATCCGCTTGGACCGGAGCTTAGTAGTTCGCGATATCGAAAAGCTTACGAATACAAGCACACAGCTGGCGAAAGAACACACCCGAAGCACTCGACTCTTCAGCCGAAGGTACGTTCGTAGTAAAGGTAATTTGAGGAGCGTCTGGGAATATGCCTACGGCCCTCCTCCTCCTTGCCTAAAGTGCTTCTTCGAGAGATCTAACATGTCTTTCGATGGACCCTGATTATTAGAAGGTGCCGGTGGTGTTTGTTGGGGCTAAGGGCGGCGGCGGGCGGTTGTTGCGGTCCGCTTGCAGATGGCAAAGAAGGTTGTGGCGCGTTTGGAGATGGTTGTGGTGGTGGTTCGGAAAGCAGTTCTGCTTCGTTTGTTGAGTCAACTTGTACTGTTTCTTGTCCTTCCTTCCATGCCTTCTTACGAATTTGTACCTCAGCTTCGGAGTTCAATAATAACCGCGCTTTGTCCCTTTTTTTACGGACTGGCAAAACCTCCCTTCCTGAGAGAGCTAATGCTTAAGCTTATCATCACGCGCTACCGCCGGCCGCTAAAAGCTGCTGCCATCTTTGCTTTGATAAGCACTGTCTTGATCTCTGGAGGGCCTCCTGCCTGTTTTTCCATTCATTTTGGAGAACTTATGGCTGGTTTCTCCAATGAGTATTCGCAATTTGTTGCTCCTTTTATTTTTTATTTTAAGTGTGATCCTTTTTATTAAGGGGCATACTCATTCCCCCACCCCTTACCATAATGCCCTCACGATGAATAATGGGAAACACCTCAAGCAGTGGAAGTACCGACTTCACCTATTGCTGCTGCAAGAGCCTAAACAGCGGCAAGTGGTTTTTCCTTGGCGAAGTTACCAAACGCTTCTTTATCTTTAACACACTCTGCGGTGGTTTGCCCAGCGGGCCCTTTTGCTTCTTTAATGATTTGTGTACTTCCTTCTGCCTATTGCTCTAATTAAATTATCAGCACCTTGTTGAAGTTTTCTATGAGGCATATTGCTACGGGGCAACGTATGAAAGTGTTGGCTAGACACAAAGCAGCCATCAAACCGCATATGGTAATGCTTTTTTGGCATTCTATTAGATATTGCGTAAATTCCATCGCCAAATCAACCTGGTTCCCCTGCAGCAGTGCTAGCGCACGAAGGTAGGCGTCCAACACTTAATAAATACCTTCCCAGTTTGGTGGTGTGCTTTCGTTTCCCGGCGCCTCCGTTAATAAATAAGTACCTCGTGTCGGCCCTATTACACAAATTTTAAAATAAACCAAAATAAAGGAAAATAATGCACAGAACAATACATCACGAATAAAACCGTTTTTAACGGCCGGCTAACCCAAAGGGATTTATTGCAGCAATACACCCCACCGCCACAAATTTCTGAACCCATAAGAGCTGTTCAATTATGAGGCATTCGCTATAAAAAAAAAGAATAAAAAAAAAACTAGAGCTAAACACAAGGGCCGAAGGACTAGCCCCAATTGAGGTCCCTTTTATTATCCTTGTTCGGAAGAAAATGAAGGAGGAAAAAAACAAAATACGTGAATTGAAGCACAAGGAGTGGGAATAAAAAACAAATCCACTTCTTCCTTCAGCACTCGGTTCAAAGCACTAATCGGAGGAAATGCGCGGATGGAGGTCAAAAATCGAATGGTTAAAGCATTCCATCCTTTTTCAGCAGTACTGCTTAGGGTTTATGCTGGGTTTGCTTTTGATATTTCGTCACTGCCATTAATCAGAGTACTCAAGTTTCTGCTGCGTATTTATTTATTTATTTATTTATTCGGGGAAAGGTTGCGCCTTGATTACCAGCTAAAGTAGTTTGATTACACGAAGGATCCTGGAGAGTGTTTTTTCTATTACTGGTAATATACGTGATCCTTCTCGAGAAACACACATAAGATTTCTTCATTTGTGGCCCCGAGTTAGCTTTTAAGCTTTTATCATGGAATTACACCACTTGGATGCTCCAGATACACTTAGGTACGGATGGGATATATTGGTGTTGAATGAAGGGGAAACCACGCCGAAAAAGTTCCAAACTGTGATTGCCAGTAATATATAGAAAAGGTAGCGCCCCCCGCGGCGAAACCAGTTTTTTTTCTCGTAGAAAGAGAATTCAATTCATCCTAGGCAATTTATGAACGTCATTTTTTCAAGTAAAATTTAATCGTTCTAGTGCTTTTTTCCCTTCCAGCCGCCATTATTCATCATTGTGTATCTGCTCTTTTCTTCCATTTAAAACATCAATGACATCGAAGAACCGAATGTACCTACGGTACACCTCCTCGACTGTCAGCGTCATCAATCATCGTATATTATTGATTGCTTTGCGGCGGCGCTTAGCCATCCATAAGTTTGCGGCCGGCGCTTAGCATAATGAGATATATACGAACGCGTTTCTGTGCGAAAGGCGGTAAGCTGCCATCCAAGGTTCGTGGGTGAAGGGCGCAGGGGCGTGCAAGGCGCGGCGGCTGAGAACCCCAGTGCCCCCCCCCCCCCCCTCCAAAAAATATTTGATCTCAACGGTTAAACCGAATGAGTAGCTAGGAAGCTCTGTGTAAATCTTTGGCAAAAGGTAGCCAGTTGAGTGTTTATTTGCTCAGTGATGCTTTTTTGTTGTACAATAGCAGAAAGTAGACCTGGGTCAATAGACTTCAATAGCTCCTGTTCATACTGATTAATGATCGAAATAGGAATTTGATCCAAATAACCTTTGACAGCAGCATAAATAACCACAATTTGTTTTTCAATAGGAAGTGGGCTATATTGTGGTTGTTTAAGAACCTCTGTTAGCCTAGCCCCACGATTTAACAAATACCGAGTAGCAGCGTCGAGGTCTGAACCAAATTGAGCAAAAGCGGCTACTTCACGATATTGTGCCAATTCTAGTTTTAAGCTACCACATACTTGTTTCATAGCTTTCAACTGAGCCGCAGAACCAACGCGACTCACTGATAATCCCACGTTAATAGCAGGTCGAATTCCACGATAAAAGAGTTCTGTTTCCAAAAAGATTTGTCCATCTGTAATGGGAATTACATTGGTAGGAGTATAAGCAGACACGTCTCCAGCTTGTGTTTCAATGACAGGTAATGCTGTCAAGCTACCCGCACCAGTTCGGTCTGACATTTTAGCGGCTCTTTCTGATGAACGAGAATGTGGATGAAAAACATCTCCTGGGAACGCCTCACGACCCGGAGGTCGACGTAATAACAATGACATTTGGCGATATGCCACTGATTGCTTACTCAGATCATCATATATTATTAATGCGTGCATTCCATTATCTCGAAAATATTCTCCCATAGCACAACCTGAATATGGTGCCAGGAATTGCAGAGGAGCAGGATCCGAAGCAGTGGCTGCTACAATAACGGAATATTCTAAAGCACCTGCTTCTTCAAGAATCTTAACTAATTGTGCCACGGTTGAACGTTTCTGTCCAATTGCTACATAAACACAATACAATTTTTCACTATCAGAGGTGCCCTGCGCGTTGATTTGTTTTTGGTTCAATATGGTATCAATAGCTATAGCAGTCTTTCCAGTTTGTCTGTCTCCTATTATAAGTTCTCGTTGACCACGACCTATAGGAACCGGGCTATCTACTGCTTTTAATCCTGTTTGCATGGGTTCGTGCACAGATTTACGTGCAATAATCCCAGGAGCTTTAACTTCAACACGTCTTCGTTCTACAGCGTTTAAAGCACCTTTTCCATCAATAGGTACTCCCAACGCATCAACTACACGACCTAACATGGCCTTTCCTACTGGAACATCCACAATAGATCCAGTGCGTTTGACAATATCTCCTTCTTTAATGGCAGTATCACTACCAAATATCACGATTCCTACATTTTCATTTTCTAGGTTCAAAGCCATTCCTTTCACACCACTGGCAAATTCAACCAGTTCCCCAGCTTGAATTTTGTTCAATCCATAAACACGTGCAATTCCATCTCCCACTGAGACCACTCGACCGATTTCATCCACTGGCAATTTGGTGTGAAAGTTGGTAATTCTTCGTTCTAATAAAGTAGAGAGTTCTGCGATTTCTGCCAATCTGTTCATGAAATTGTTCATGGATGAGAAAGAAATAAAATCTTTTATCATAACATAGAAATAATAATTATTACAGAAAGGTTAGACGCCGCCGAACTTCGAATTGAAGATGGGTCAACCTACAAAAAGACTTTTTTCTTACCATTTACCATAGATCCCGCAGAAATGTAGT